TGATTCACATTGGAATTTTCAAGTCACCCCTCACTGTTTAGTCAAAACAACAATTCGGTTTAATCGAACCATCTAGTTTTCTTTGGTTGCTATCGTACATGTCTCATTTCAAGATTTATTGCCTGGAATCTTATTTCCGTTATACTTACTCTAAAAAATAGAAGTAAGTAATCATGGGTAGTCAAATTCCTAGGATTTTCTATCTAAGTGTTTATAATATATGTTGGTATATCTATATAGAAATAAATGGAATAGTATACTTTTTTGATTGGATCCAAAAAGAGAAACCTACTTGTTTTGTGTTTTATTAGGTACGGTATACCAATCAAAAAGCCTATTTGACAATGTTTATACGAAAACTTATAAAATATTTTTTTTTTCAAACTATGGCTTGTCCACAAATAAAGTTGGTTGATGCTAGATCCATTTGACTTCTATTAGATTCCATTGGAGTTGGGTTAGGTTTTCTTTTTTTTTGCGGGCTCATATTAGGATTTTGACTCCCAAAATTCATCAGAATTGGGTAGATATACAAAAAAGGATCGCCCATTCCGCGATTGTGCACAGGAAAATTCATAGGTAATTAATCTACCAATACAAGATTAATGAAGAAAAATGGGTTTGTTTATCCGAAATTATAAGACTACTGATTGGATCTATTGACATGCGTTTTTGTTTTCAGTTTTATGTTCTGCTGTAAATAATCTCCGTGAGCGAACTTATGGAAATAGATATTTTTTCCGATAAACCAAGTCACTCCACAATTCCAAACAATAAAAGAATCCAGAAATGACAACTATAACATTTTTGTATCATTTTATTTCATTTAGGGCTATACGGACTCGAACCGTAGACCTTCTCGGTAAAACAGATCAAACTTGTTATTATCAAAATGAGTCGAACTGTTTCAAAAACCCAACGTGCAGTTTTTTGCATTGGGCTCTTTCATTAACTAATAGAACTATCAGCTAGTCTGCCATATTTTTTTTGGAAAGAAAGATTAAGGAGATGGCTCCATGCCCTTTGATTCATTACTGATCTAAGAGCACTGCCAAAGTGTTTCAAAGAAGGGTTATCTTGACGTAGGTCTGCTATGGCCTTGATAAACCTAAGTTAAATAGAGTCTCTATCGGCTCTGCTTAAAGCATAAAATATGTAACTTTATACACCTTAAAGCTCATAGGATGAAAAGAGATTGTTTTGAAGTCCTTGTGCTCATTCTGCCTAGCATTGAATAAACTTAATATTCACCCTATCAATATATCAAATCAAAGGCCGGGTTTATTTGGCGCATAACTAAATAGGCACCGAACCTTTTGTCAGGCTATTGTTCCCTCAAAGTCATGGAGTAAGACATTGATTTCTCAAAAAGATCAAATCTTTTGATTACATGATGGACTTCTCTGAAAAACATTGGCGCACGTGTAAACGAGTTGCTCTACCAACTGAGCTATAGCCCTTGTGCTTGTAATACATATTTTATTATCTAGATAATTTCTTGTCAAGATGAATATTCTAGGATCCAACATCATAGCTCTTTGATCTTTTTGATTGATATTGCTTATAAATAATATTCCATTTATAATCCATCGACGGGATGGGTCCCGTTTGTTTCGCTTTGTCATAATAAATGACCTACTTAACTCAGTGGTTAGAGTATTGCTTTCATACGGCAGGAGTCATTGGTTCAAATCCAATAGTAGGTAGAACTTATTAGATACCGTTGACTCTGCTATCTAATAAGTTTTTATATTCATCTCTTAAATAAATTTACATTTGCATCAGAATTTAATTTCACTGTATTCTATATTGATTGTCTTCACTCGGCAGTTGAAAAGAACTTAGAAACAAAATATCTTTTGCTTAGTCGGGTACACAAACGAATTATGAAATTGTATTGATAGCCTCTACTCGTGTCCTAGCTCGTCTGAGAGCTAGATTTGCCTCAATTGTTTGTCTCTTACCTTCAGCTTTCTTCAAATTAGTTTCTGCTTTTTCAAGAGTTTGTTGAGCTTCTTGGGGATCAATGTCACTACCCTTCTCTGCATCATTTACTAAAATCGTGATCTCATTATTACCTATTCTAGCAAAACCACCCATCAGAGCCATCGTTAGCCATTCGTTGTTAAGTCGTATTCTTAAAATACCTATATCTACAGCTGTAGCAATAGGAGCGTGGTTTGGTAATACGCCAATTTGTCCACTATTAGTAGATAAAATGATTTCTTTCACTTCGGAATCCCAAACAATTCGATTAGGGGTCAGTACACAAAGATTTAAGGTCATTTATTCGATTTGCTCTCCATTTCTAAGTTCATAGCCTTCGCGGTAGCTTCGTCGATGTTACCTACCAAATAAAAAGCCTGCTCAGGAAGACCATCTAATTCCCCCGAAAGAATTAATTTAAACCCTCTAATTGTTTCTGCTAAACCAACATATTTTCCTGGAGAACCCGTAAAAACTTCTGCTACGAAAAAGGGTTGGGAGAAAAAACGTTCAA